TGAAATTATTTGGTTGTTTCTTACCCGATAAATGATCCTTTTTATTTCACTGATAGGGCTAACAAACAATTCATCTTTAATTATACCAAACAAAAATAGATAGGGAAATTCGAAAGAAATCAAATTCTAAATAAATAAATAAACAGAGAGTTTCTTATTCGAAACGCCCCGTGATCTTCAACCAATTCTGCGCTTGAATATAATTACCAGGAGTAAGCGCAATAGCTTGTTTCCAATACTCGGCGGCTTGGTTGAACCAAGCCTCCGCAATTTCAGAATCTCCCTGCCGAACGGCCTGTTCTCCCCGGTCGGAATAGGTGGGTCAATTCCTTTCCTTAGAACCGTACTTGAGAGTTTCCCGCCTCATACGGCTCGTCCAATCAATTCTTTTGGTGTCCCGGGTTTTTGAATCTAGTATAGCGAATTGAATTCGATTTCTCATAGATCGATCTTTATTCTTTTTTTCGCGGGTTAACCAAAAGAGGTTAATTCCATGAGCATGAGTTTCAAACTTGACTTTTGATTAAATTAATAATCAGCTTTGCTTTCATTTTATCTTTTCTCCCACCGTCAGAAGAATAACATAGAAGCATTTCCACTATAGTTAGAATTTTCTGAAAGGTATCTATCTCGGTTTCATATAAAAATTGATATAGAATCTTTGAAAAAGACCTTTCTTCCTAAGAAAGAAAAGACTTACTGTCTTTGGGATCTGATGCTACACCGCTGCTTAATACCTTAGGGGATCGACTTTATTACATAAGTGGATTCCTTACTTTTATCTCATATCATGACATAAATAAGCAGTTCTTATTGGATCGGCATCGGCCCAAAACCTCGCGAATTGGTCTTTACGGTGCTTCCTCTATCAATTAGATCCTTTATCCATAGAATAAACTATCTAGGCATATCGATTTCTTCATATTTCGACTTCTATGAGGTTTCTTTCTTTGCTACAGCTGATAAAAATCGTTTTTTGCACGATGCATATGTAGAAAGCCTATTTTTTTTTCTAGTATTTATTAGTGTATTTGCTCTTTCTTCCCCTCCCCCCCTTTTTTTTTTCTTTTCCTTTTTTCTTTCTATAGTAGAGATAGTCGCACGTAATGACAGATCACAGCCATATTATTCAAAGCTTGTGGTAAGAATGGATTTCGTTCGAGTGCCCGAAAATAATATTCTAAAGCTTTTGTATGTTCTCCGTTACTTGTGTGGATAAGGCCTATGTTATAGAGTATATAGCTTCGATCGTAGGGATCAATTTCTAGTCGCATAGCTTCATAATAATTCTGTAAAGCTTCCGCATAATTGCCTTCGGATTGAGCTGACATCCGTTACGGTCGTCATTCGATTCAAAGAATTCTCCGTTTCAGAACCGTACATGAGATGAAAATCTCATACGGCTCCTCCCTTATGTGCATAATGAGAATAGAATAATGGAATCAAAAACAAAAAAGATTGAAATATTCTCATTATGAACTGAGTGGGGCTAATGTTTTTACAAGAAATCTCTAGCCAACCTTCCTGCAAAAGCTTTTTCTTATTCTTAATATCACGCGTGTTGGTACTGGTACTAGATCAAACTGAAAACTCCAACAATTTCTTTGTTCTCAACGCCCCTTAATTTCCAGGAATTAATCACTTCAACAGTCTTCGATGGTTATAAGGGTATCCACAGTACGAACGAGATGGATGTTTGTTATCCCAACCATTCTTCTTAGTCCCGATCCCGATAAGGAAAAGGGGCAGTTTCTAACAAAGTTTTCGTGTTGCTGATTCCTAGACGTAGCGCCTCTTCCCCTATGCCGCCTGTTGGTACTGGTGTAGTAGGGTTGACTTGCAATACAGAACCCATAGGTGTAACCTTTCGCTCAATACTCGAATCGACAATTGAAGCATCTGAGGCTGCAGTAATCGGGGATACACGACAGAAGGAATGGTTTTATCTATAAACTTCACCTTCAATAAGCGTAGATTTTTTCAATAATTTTTTTTCGTTCTTTTCTATCCCGAATCGTCTTTCTTTCTCCTAAGAACGAAAGCGGTAAATAAAAAATAATCAAATCGCACCATCTCTGTAATAGCTAAATGCCTCTTTTTCTCCTGAAGTTGTCGGAATTATTCGTAATAATATATTGGCTACAATTGAAAAAGTCTTATCAATAAAATTTCCATTTATCCGCGATCTAGGCATAGGTAAAAATCCATTCTATAATTCGTTTCATTACCTCTTGTGAGAAAATGATCCCACAAACAAAGAAATTGTACAGTACAAAATAACATAAAAGCAGACGCATTAAAAAAAAAATAGACCGGTCCGTTGATTCGTTCCAATTCATTGATTAAATCAGGCAGAAATATGAGAAAAAATAGGAGCGTCGTTTTTGCAAACAAGATATATACTTTTATTGTTTTTAAAAGTTTTTCACAAACAAAAAAATTCTCCTTTTCCCCAGACTCAAAGGAAGAATTTTTTATTTGCTGAAAGAGTTTCTATTTT